GCTACAATCACATCCTAGAGATTCCATGAAAAAGAAAGGTAAAAAAGAAAATTTTTGTTTTTTAACAGTTTGGGGAATGGAAGCTGAATTACCTTTTGGTTCTCCCCGACAACTACCTTCCTTTTTTGAACCTATTTGGAAACAACTTGAAAAAAGACTTATAAAAGTGAAAAAAAAACGTTTTCTAGCCCTAAAAATTATAAACGAAAGAGCAAAATGGTTTCGAAAAGTATCAAAAGAAAAAACAAGATGGGTTAGAAAAATAGTTCGATTTATAAAAAGAATAATGAAAGAACTTAAAAAAGTAAGTCTAATTCCATTATTTGGATTGAGGGAAGTATATGAATCGAATACAAAAAAAAAAAAATCACTAATAAGTAATCATATAAATCATGAATCGTCCATTCGAATTAGATCTGCGGATTGGACAAATTATTCACTGACAGAAAAAAAGATGAAAGATCTGGCTGATAAGACAAATACAATCAGAAATCAAATCGAAAAAATAACAAAAGAAAAAAAAAATATATTTATAACTACGTATATAAACATTAGTCCTAACGAAACAAATTGTGATGATAAAAGATTAGAATCACCAAAAAAGATTTGGCAGATATTAAAAAGAAGAAGTGCTCGACTAATGCGCAAATATCACTATTTTTTTGATTTGTTTATTGAAAGGATATACAAAGATATTTTTTTACGTATCATTAATATTCCCAGAATACATGTAAAAATTTTACTTCAATTAAAAAACAAAATAACGGATAATTCCAATGATGAAACAAATAAAAAAGGATTTTATATTTATAAAAATAAAAAAAAGAAAATTTATTTTATTTCGACTATAAAAAAGTTTATTTCTAATATTAGAAATAAAAATTCTCAGATTTTTTGTGACCTTTCTTCGTTGTCACAGGCATATGTATTTTACAAATTATCACAAGCCCAAGTTATCAACAAGCATTACTTGAAATTTTTATTTCAATATCACGGAACAATTCCTTTTATTAAGGATAGAATAAAAAAAGATTTTTTTGGAACACACGGAATATTTGATTTCGAATCAAGGTATAATAAACTTAGCGGTTTTAAAATGAATGAATGGAAAAGCTGGTTAATGGGTAATGATCACTATAAATACAATTTATCTCAGACTAGATGGTCTAGATTAGTACCGCAAAATTGGCGGAATAGAATCAATAAAAATTTTATGGTTCAAAATAAAAACTCAACCAATTTTTATTCATATGAAAAAGACCGATTAATTCATTACAAGAAAGAAAAAAATTATGCATATGCAGTAAATTCATTACCGAACCAAAAAGATAAATTAAAAAACTACAAATATGATCTTTTATCAAATAAATATCTGAATTATGAAGATAAGAAAGGTTCATATATTTATGGGTCGCCATTCCAAGTAAACGAGTCAAAAAGGATTTCCTATAATTACAATAATTATAATCCCGAACTTTTTTATTTGCCGAGAGATATAGATCTTGGTAACTATCTACGAGAAGATTCTATTATTGATAGGGATAAAAATCCGGATAGAAAATATTTTGATTGGAGAACTATTAATTTTTGTCTTAGAAAAAAGATCGATATTGAGGAATGGAGAAATAGAGATATCGGGGCCAGCGCCAACATTAATAAAAATACTAAGACTCGGACTAATTATTATCAAATAATTGATAAAATGGATAAAAAAAAAATGGATAAGAAAGTGTTTATGAATCCCCCGATTCATAAACAAATCTGCCCAACCAATCAAACAAAAACATTTTTGGACTGGATGGGAATGAATGAAGAAATCCTAAATTGTCCGATATCAAATCTAGAACTTTGGTTTTTACCAGAATTTGTGTCACTTTATAATACATATAAGATTCAACCGTGGATCATACCAATCAATTTACTTCTTTTTAAATTGAATATAAATAAAAACATTAGTAAAAATATCAACGAAAAGAAAAAAAAAGATAGATTATATAATCAAAAAGAATCTCTTGAATTAGAGAATCAAAATCAAGAAGAAAAACAACAGCCAGTCCAAGGAGATCTTGGATCATATGCACAAAATAACAAAAATATTGGATCTGATCCATCGAAAAAAAAAAATCTTAAAGAAGATTATCGGGGATCATACATTCAAAAAAGCAAAAATAAAAATAAATCCATGATAGGAGCGGAACTAGATTTCTTCCTGAAAAGATATTTTCTTTTTCAATTGAAATGGGATAATGCTTTTAATCAAAAAATACTAAATAATATCAAGGTATATTGCCTACTCCTTAGATTGAGAAATCCAAAGGAAATTGCTATATCCTCTATTCAAAGGGACGAAATAAGTTTGGATGTAATGCTGATTCCGAAGTCTACAACTCTTACAAAATTGATAAAAAGGGGACTATTGATTATTGAACCAGCTCGGCTATCCATAAAATGGGACGGACAATTTATCATGTACCAAACCATAGCTATTTCACGGGTGCATAAGAGTAAGCGCCAAACTAATCGAAGATACCAAGAAAAAAGAAATGTTGATAAGAATGGTCTTAATGAATCCATTGCACGACATGAAAATGGGAATAGAAACGATCATTTTTATGATTTTATTGTTCCTGATAATTTTTTATCTCCTAGACGTCGTAGAGAATTGAGAATTCTCATTTGTTTCAATTCAAGAAATGTCAATGTTGGGGATAGAAATCAAGTATTTTGCAATGGGAACAATGTAAAGCGCTGTGGTCAATTTTTTTATGAGGATAAGCATCTTGATGTAGATACAAATCGATTTATTAAGTTCAAATTATTTCTTTGGCCAAATTATCGATTCGAAGATTTTGCTTGTATGAATCGCTATTGGTTTGATACCAATAATGGTAGTCGTTTCGTTATGTCAAGGATACATATGTATCCACGATTGATAATTAGTTGATGATACATTTACATTACATGGATCAAGCGGCATCTCTGACATGGTATATGAACACAAACAAATATATATTATGTTGTTATATTAGATTATGGTACATGATACTGATTACCTGACCTTGATCTTAGCAATTCTATCTAGTAAGTAATGAGTCGTCATAATCTTCTTATCTTAGGTCAAAATTCTTCTCTTTTGTAGGTTAGAAATTTTTTATCTATATTTGAATAAAATTGAAAAAAAAAAATTGTATTGATTATCAATTAAGTGAATAAAAAAAAAAAAAAGAAGTATACGAATAAATCCCGATTATTGTGTATAACAAATAAAAATGACTGGCATTATTATTACTGATTAGTAAAATCTATATTTGTAATGTAAATAAAGAAAAAGGGACGCAGAATTTTTTGTTATGGTTAAAAATTTATTCATTTCAGTTATTTCGCAAGAAGAAAAAAAAGAAAATAGGGGGTCTGTTGAATTTCAAGTATTCAGTTTCACCAATAAGATACGTAGACTTACTTCCCATTTGGAATTGCACAGAAAAGACTATTTATCGCAGAGAGGTCTACGTAAAATTCTGGGAAAACGTCAACGACTCCTGGCTTATTTGTCAAAGAAAAATAGAGTACGCTATAAAGAATTAATTAGTCAATTGGATATTCGGGAGCCAAAAACTCGTTAAGTTCATTTTTTTTTTTATTTTTTTTAGAATTATAAATATTAATATAAATATTAATTATTATTTTTAATGAACTTCATTTGGTTTTCAGCAATTCGTGGAATAATGAATCGGGGAAAAAATATATGACTGTACCGACTACAAGAAAAGACCTCATGATAGTCAATATGGGTCCTCAACACCCATCAATGCACGGTGTTCTTCGACTCATCATTACTCTAGATGGGGAAAATGTTATTGACTGTGAACCCGTATTGGGTTATTTACACAGAGGAATGGAAAAAATTGCGGAAAATCGAACAATTATACAATATCTTCCTTATGTAACACGTTGGGATTATTTAGCTACTATGTTTACAGAGGCAATAACGGTAAATGGACCAGAACAGTTGGGAAATATCCAAGTACCGAAAAGAGCGAGCTATATTAGAGTAATTATGCTAGAACTGAGTCGTATAGCTTCTCATTTGTTATGGCTTGGCCCTTTTATGGCAGATATCGGTGCGCAGACCCCTTTCTTCTATATTTTCCGAGAGAGGGAATTGATATATGACCTATTCGAATCTTCCACAGGTATGCGAATGATGCATAATTATTTCCGTATCGGAGGGGTGGCTGCTGATCTACCTTATGGCTGGATAGATAAATGCTTGGATTTCTGTGATTATTTTTTAACAGGGGTTACTGAATATCAAAAGCTTATTACGCGTAATCCTATTTTTTTGGAACGAGTTGAAGGGGTGGGTATTATTAGTGGAGAGGAAGCAATAAATTGGGGTTTATCGGGACCAATGCTACGAGCTTCCGGAATTCCGTGGGATCTTCGTAAAATTGATCATTATGAGTCTTACGACGAATTTGATTGGGAAGTACAATGGCAAAAAGAGGGAGATTCACTAGCCCGTTATTTAGTCCGAATCGGTGAAATGGTGGAATCCATCAAAATTATTCAACAAGCCCTGGAAGGAATTCCCGGAGGGCCCTATGAGAATTTAGAGGTCCGGCGTTTTGATAAAACAAAGGATTCTGAATGGAATGATTTTGATTATCGATTCATTAGTAAGAAACCTTCGCCCACTTTTGAATTGTCTAAACAAGAACTTTATGTGAGAGTAGAAGCCCCCAAGGGGGAATTGGGAATTTTTCTGGTAGGAGATCGGAGTGTTTTTCCCTGGAGATGGAAAATTCGTCCACCTGGTTTTATCAATTTGCAAATTCTTCCTCAGCTAGTTAAAAAAATGAAATTGGCCGATATTATGACAATACTAGGTAGTATAGATATTATTATGGGAGAAGTTGATCGTTGAAATGATAATTGATACGATAAAAGTACAAGCTATCAATTCTTTTTCCAGATCGGAATCCTTAAAAGAGGTTTAT